TTTAATTTGATTATACATAGGGGGCAAGTAGTTTACGTTGCGGGCACCTATAAGAATTGATTGATATTTGTATTTATAGTATATTGTTTTTATTGTGGCTAATAGAAATCACGATAGTCACCATGTGGCCTTCCAGCCATATATGTTCAAGCACCTAAGTATTTTACTAGTGGGCAGAAAGCTGCGCTGGTAGTTGTATATATCTATGTACTTACGTAATACTTTGTGCTTATATCGCCTTTATGTATGTGTGTGTGTCCTTGCTTTTGGGGTTTGACAAGGTATTTAGTACATAGAGGCTTTGGGGGGGTAAGGGGGGGTTTGATATATTAAACCTAAATTATAAATTTAAATTAATAACTTTAGTATTCGTTGGTGTCTGCGATTGTGATCTTTGATTTCTGTAGGCTCGACTCAAAATTCTGTTGTAAAATTCTCTATGTCCCGTAACCATTGACTGAATAACACCTAGGAGTTATTATGTACGACCAATAATGTTTAATGAATGTCTATCTACAAGTTATCTACCTGCTCGAAGGTCGGTGACCCAGTTGAACCTCGCACCCCGAAAATTAAAAAATACCATAGGCATGACAGTGTAATCCATTGCTGGTTTCTCTCCATTAGTAATTAATCCATCGAGATGTCTTATTTAAGAGGAACGAGTGAGCGACTAGATATAAGATGAACTTGAAGTAAGAACCAGATGCCAGTTATAGTTTCACTTTAACTACCCCACAGTCCGTATGGGCCCGGAGCGAGAAGAGGGACACTGCTCGAGCGGGTTGGTGATTTCACGCGGCATGGTGATTAGGCGGCCTTCAGTGGTAGGGATACGCATGTTGACTGGAAATGATTTGACTTGATGTGCTATGTCCGATCAATAATAGTATGTACTATGTACTCTAAGGATATTATGTACCTGCTTATATGCATGTGCTAGATCAGTAATGCACGATTATACATAGTATGTCCTATGTACTATAATAATAGTATGTACCTGCTTATATGCATGGGGCTAGATCATTAATGCACGATTATACATAGTATGTCCTATGTACTATAATAATAGTATGTACCTGCTTATATGCATGGGGCTAAGCCATTAATGCACGATTATACATAGCGTATACCATATAATGCTTGTCGGACTTATAGTTGTGTTGCAGGAAGTAGTTTATGAAGAATTTCAGCTTTGGGTGCTGACGGTAGGGCTTTTGTCTTCTTCCTGAGTCTTGGGGAGGGTTAGTTCCTTTGCTGGTTTACAAGGCCAGTGTATTAACATATACTACGAAGACTCTTCATTTTATGAGATTGTTTTCGATGATACCTGCGATTGGCATTGCTGCTAGGATTAGTGTAAAGTAGAGGATAGAGGCGACTTGTCCAATTAGGATGAAGGGATGTTCTACAGGTTGTCCTCCGATTCAGGTTAGGATTAGCAGGTCGGCCACTAGAAGTCAGAAGATGGTTTGACTTAGGGGTCGGAATATTATAGTTCGTTGTTTTGATGTGTGTAGTAGTGGGATGAGTGCTAGTACGAGGATGGATAGGGCTAGTGCTAATACCCCTCCTAGTTTGTTGGGGATTGATCGGAGGATTGCGTATGCGAATAGGAAGTATCATTCTGGTTTAATGTGGGGTGGTGTGCTTAGGGGGTTGGCTGGTGTGTAGTTGTCTGGGTCTCCTAGCAGGTCTGGGAAAAATAAGGTTAGGGCTATTAGTGCTGTGAGTATGATAAATAAGCCTAGGATGTCCTTGGTTGTGTAGTATGGATGGAATGGGATTGTGTCTGAGCTGGATACGATTCCTATTGGGTTGTTGGATCCGGTTTCATGTAGGAATAGTAAGTGTACTAGTACTAGAGCAAGGATTACGAAGGGAAGGATGAAGTGAAGAGCGAAGAATCGAGTGAGAGTTGCTTTGTCTACCGAGAATCCCCCTCAGACTCACTCTACTAGGCTAGTCCCGATGTAGGGGACTGCGGATAAAAGGTTTGTGATGACTGTGGCACCTCAGAAGGATATCTGTCCTCATGGTAGGACGTATCCCATGAAGGCTGTTGCTATTACTGCGAATAGGAGTAGGATGCCGATGTTTCATGTCTCTTTGTAGGCGAATGACCCATAGTAAATTCCTCGTCCGATGTGAATGAATAGGCAGATGAAGAACATGGAGGCTCCGTTGGCGTGTATGTGTCGGATAATTCATCCGTAGTTGACGTCTCGGCAGATGTGGGCGACTGATGAGAATGCGGTGGATGTGTCTGCTGTGTAGTGTATGGCTAGGAATAGTCCTGTGAGGATTTGTAGGATTAGGCAGATTCCTAGTAGTGATCCAAAGTTTCATCATGCTGAGATGTTAGAGGGAGTGGGGAGATCAATAAAAGAGTTGTTGATGATTTTGAATAGGGGGTGTGTCTTTCGGATGTTTGTCATTAGGTTTCTGTAGTTTAATTACAACGATGATTTTTCATGTCATAGGTCGTGGTTTGAGTCCATGTGGGAACAATGACATATGTTGTGTTTATTTTAAGCATTATTTTTGTAGTTAGTTTTTTAGGGTTTTCTTCAAAACCTTCTCCGATTTATGGGGGGTTTAGTCTGGTTGTGGCTGGGGGGACTGGTTGTGGTATTGTGGTTAATTTTGGTGGGTCTTTTTTAGGTTTGATAGTCTTTTTAATTTATCTTGGGGGGATGCTAGTTGTTTTTGGTTATACGGCGGCTATGGCCATTGAAGAGTATCCTGAGGTTTGGGTGTCTAATGTAGTTGTGTTTGGTGCTTTTACTGTTGGTGTGGTGATAGAGTTGGCTTTAGTACTTTATATGTTAGAGGGGGAGGGGTTGAGTGTTGTTTTTGACCTTGGTGGTCAGAGTGATTGGGTGACGTATGATGTAGGGGGGTCTGGGGTTTTTAGTGAGGAAGCAGCGGGTGTTGCTGCTCTTTATAGTTATGGTGCTTGGTTTGTTATTGTGACTGGGTGGTCCTTATTAATTTGTGTTGTTATTGTTATAGAGATTACCCGGGGGAATAGAATAGGAGTAGGGCTAGGGCAATTGTTGTTGCGAATGATAGGAAGTAGAGTTTGATTGAGCCTTTTTGGTTGGAGATTGTTAAGGAGGCTTTTATGTGGAAGTATGAGGTTGATTTTGGTAAGATGCTTTCTAGTCATGTTAGATCTAGGATAAGGGATGCTAGTTTTTGGCTTGCTGTTAATGATCATAGTGGTCATGAGCGGTGGACAATTGTGGGAAAGTAGCCTAGTAGGTTTGAGAATTTGAAGGCGTTTGAGGGGGTTTTGTGGTGTAGGTTTAGGGATAGATTGCACAGTTCTAGGGCTAGTATGAGGCCTAGAATTGTGATAGCCAGGGCGGTGTATTTTAGATAGTATGGTATAGTTGTTTGGGGTGTGGGTGTTGGGGGGATATTGTTAGATAGTAGGAATCCTGCGAAAATGCTTCCTAGCATTAAGCGTTTGATTGGGTTTGTTAGTGAGGGGTTGTTCTCATTAATGTTGGTTAGGGTGTTGAATCGGGGTTGCCCTAGTAGTGCGAAGAAAATAATTCGTGTGCTGTAGGCGGCTGTTAGGGAGGTGGCTAGTAGTGTGATAAGTAGGGCTCAGGCGTTTGTGTAGGATATGTTGGCAGTTTCGATGATTAGGTCTTTGGAGTAGAAGCCCGTTAGGAAAGGGGCTCCTGTTAGGGCAAGGCTTCCGATAATGAGGGCTGTGGTGGTGGTGGGGAGGGCGTGGAATAGTCCTCCTATTTTACGAATGTCTTGTTCGTCGTTTAGATTGTGGATGATTGATCCTGAGCATATGAATAACATGGCTTTAAAGAAGGCGTGGGTGCAGATGTGCATGAAGGCTAGGTGGGGCTGGTTAATGCCGATGGTGACTATTATCAGGCCTAGTTGACTTGAGGTTGAGAAAGCTACGATCTTTTTAATATCGTTTTGGGTAAGAGCGCAGATAGCTGTGAATAGGGTTGTGATGGCTCCTAGGCATAGGGTTGCTGTTTGAATTGTTTTGTTGTTTTCTATTAGGGGGTGGAATCGGATTAGTAGGAACACTCCTGCTACCACTATCGTGCTGGAGTGAAGTAGGGCTGATACTGGGGTTGGGCCTTCTATGGCGGAAGGGAGTCATGGGTGTAAGCCAAATTGTGCGGACTTTCCAGTTGCTGCTAGTAGCAGTCCTGCTAGGGGGATGTTTGTGTTGCTGGGGTTTAGCATGAAGATTTGTTGTAGGTCTCATGAGTTTAGGTTAGTGAGGAATCATGCTATTGATATGATTAGGCCAATATCTCCGATGCGGTTGTATAGGATGGCCTGTATGGCTGCTGTGTTTGCGTCTGTCCGTCCGTATCATCAACCGATTAGGAGGAAGGATATGATTCCTACCCCCTCTCATCCGATAAAAAGTTGGAATATGTTGTTGGCGGATACTAGGATTATTATTGTGATTAGGAAGATTAGTAGGTATTTGAAGAATCGGTTAATATGGGGGTCTGATTTTATGTATCATAAGGAGAATTCTATGATGGACCATGTGACGAATAGGGCTACTGGTGTGAATATTATGGAGAAGTAGTCTAGTTTGAAGCTTATTGTTATTTTTATTGTTTGGATTGTTATTCAGTGTCAGTTAAAGATGGTTGCTTCTTCGTTTGAGTGGGCAAATATTATTGCGGGGATTATGCTGATGGTAAAGGCTAGTGCGACTATATTCTTTACGTGGGAGGGGTAGTTTTTGTTTGTGTAGGCACTTGTGGGGGTGACTAAGATTGGTATGGTTAGTGCTGTTAGTGTTATGAGCGAGGTGCATGCTAGGATGTTAATTACTTTTACTTGGAGTTGCACCAAGTCTTTTGGTTCCTAAGACCAACGGGTGTCTGTCATCCTCTAAAAGTTTAAAAAAGCCATATTTTTATGTATGGGGGCAGGAGTTAGCAGTTCTTGCATACTTTTTTGGTAAGTAAGAAGTCGGAGCCTTCTATTGTCAGATTCACAATCTGAGGTTTTTGTTAAACTATGCTTACAGTAAAGGCAGCCTAGGATGATTTTGGGGTTAGTTGATAGCACTAGGAGGGGTAGTATGTGGAGGGCTATTAGGGTGTTTTCTCGGGTAAAGGAGGGGTTGATGTTGTTGATGTGGTGGGTGTATTTGCTTCGTTGGGTGGATATTAGTATGTATAGGGAGTAGATGGCTGTGATAATGATGTTTGTTCCGGTGAGGATGATAGTGGTGTTGGATCATGAGAATGTTGATATTACTACGAATAACTCTCCGATTAGGTTGATGCTGGGTGGTAGGGCCAGGTTAGCTAGGCTTGCTAGGAGTCATCAAGCGGCTATCAGGGGTAGGAGGGTTTGTAGTCCTCGTGCTAGTATTATAGTTCGGCTGTGGATTCGTTCATAGTTTGTATTTGCTAGGCAGAATAGTATAGAGGATGTTAGGCCATGGGCGATTATGAGTGTGGTGGCCCCTATATAACTTCATGGGGTTTGGATTAGGATTGCAACGATTACTAGTGCTATGTGACTTACAGAGGAATAGGCAATTAGTGACTTTAGGTCAGTTTGGCGGAGACAGATGGAGCTTGTTATAACTATTCCTCATAAGGACAGTATTAGGAAGGGGTATGCTATGGATGTTGTTATTGGTTCGAGTATGATGGTGATGCGTAGTATGCCGTATCCTCCTAGTTTGAGTAGTACGGCTGCAAGTACTATGGATCCTGCAATAGGGGCTTCTACGTGAGCTTTTGGTAGTCACAGGTGTAGTCCATATAGGGGTATTTTTACTATAAATGCCATTATGCATGCAAGTCAGATTAGTATGTTGGATCAAGAGTCATTTATGGGCTTTGCTCAATATTGTAGTACTAGTATGTTGAGGGTTCCCGTTATATTTTGGGTGTATGTGAGTACTACTAGAAGGGGGAGGGACCCTACTATTGTATAGAAAAGAAAGTAGGATCCTGCGTTTAGTCGTTCTGCTTGGTTTCCTCATCGTGTGATGATGATTAAGGTTGGTACGAGTGTTGCCTCAAATAGGATGTAGAATATAATGAATTCGGAGGAGGTGAATGTTATGATTAGTAGTACTTGGAGGGTGATTAGTATGGTGATATATAGTTTTTTCCGGCTTAGGGGTTCATTGGATAGGTGGGCTTGGCTAGCTATTAGTATTAGGGGGAGGAGTCATGTTGTTAGTACGACTAAGGGTGCTGATAGGGGATCTGAGAAGAAGGTGGTTGAGAAGTTTATGCTGTTTTGGTCGTATTGGCCCAGGATACTTAGGGATGCTAAGCTGATTAGTATGCTGTAGGATGTGGCGTTAATTCATATTATGTTTTTGTTTGACAGTCATGTCAGGGGGATGAGTATAGTTGTGGGGATGATTAGTTTTAGCATTGTAGTAGGTTTAGGTTTTGTACGTAGTCTGTGCCGTATGTGTTGGATACGAGTACTAGCAGAGAAAGGCCTAGAGCGGCTTCGCATGCTGCTAGTACGAGGAGAATGATGGGTGCTATATTGGCTAGTGTGAAGTGGTTAGTCAGGATTGTGATGGTAATTATCACGAATAGGGACAGTATTATGCCTTCTAGGCATAGTAGTGAGGATATTAGGTGTGATCGATATATTAATATTCCCACTAGGGAGATGGTGAATGCTAGTATTGTATTGATGTAGATTAAGGACATTTGACAGCTATGAGTGCATCATAGTTTAATGAGTCGAAATCATTTGTTTTATGTAAACTAGCTATCATATTCAGTTCATTCTAGGCCTTTTTGTGTTCATTCGTAGGCCAGGCTAATTGCTAGTAGTGAGATAAGTGTTAGGGCTATTGTGAGTATGGTACCTAGGTTGTTTGTTTGTGATGCTCATGGAAGTGGTAGGAGCAGTGCGATTTCTAGGTCGAATAGTAGGAATGTAATGGCAATTAGGAAAAATTTCATGGAGAATGGTAGTCGTGCGGATCCCATAGGGTCGAATCCGCATTCGTAGGGGGTGATTTTTTCTGAGTATGTGTTTAATTGGGGGAGTCAGAAGGCGATTAGTATGAGTAGGCATGCTAGTATGGTGTTGGTTGTTATTGCTAGGAGGAGGTTTATTATTTTCTTCTGGGCTATGACCAGAGCTTGTTGATTGGAAGTCAACTGTACTGTGCGTACTCAGAAAATAGGAACCTCATCAGTAAATAGAGACGTATAGGAATAGTCAGACCACATCTACAAAGTGTCAGTATCAGGCAGCAGCCTCGAATCCGAAGTGGTGGTTTGATGTGAAGTGGTATTTTAGTTGTCGTAGTAAGCATACAATTAGGAAGGAGGTGCCAATAATGACATGTAGGCCGTGGAATCCAGTTGCTACGAAGAAGGTGGAGCCGTACACGCCATCGGAGATTGTAAAGGGTGCTTCGTAATACTCTGAAATTTGCAGTAGTGTGAAGTAGATGCCCAGGAGGATTGTGATTAACAGAGCCTGGGTTATGTGGCTTCGACTGCCTTCTATCAAGCTGTGATGTGCTCAGGTAATTGACACCCCTGAGGCCAGGAGGATGGATGTGTTGAGTAGGGGTACTTCTAGTGGGTTTAGTGGGTTAATGCCTGTGGGGGGTCAGCACCCACCCAGTTCGGGGGTGGGTGCTAGGCTGGAGTGATAGAATGCTCAGAAGAAGCCAGCGAAGAAAAATACTTCTGAGACAATAAATAGGACTATGCCATATCGTAATCCTTTTTGAACTGTGGGTGTGTGGTGGCCCTGGAAAGTGCTTTCTCGCACGATATCACGTCATCATTGGTATATTGTTAAGAAGTTTGTTGTTAGTCCTAGGAGTAGTAGTACTGTAGAGTTGAAGTGGAATCATATTGCCAGGCCTGATGTTATCAGGAGGGCGGATAGAGCTCCGGTCAGGGGTCAAGGGCTAGGGTTTACCATGTGGTAAGAGTGGGTTTGGTGGGTCATTATGTGTTGTCGTGTAGATAAAGGCTGATTAAGAGGGTGAATACGTATGCCTGAATGAGTGCGACTGCGAATTCAAGGATTGTGAGTAGGACTAGGATAATGAATGTGGTTGTGGCCACAGTGAGGTTGATTGATATTAGGGCGAGGGTTGCGCTTCCAATGAGGTGTATCAGTAAGTGGCCGGCGGTAATGTTGGCGGTTAGTCGTACTGCCAGTGCCATGGGTTGAATTAGTAGGCTGATTGTTTCAATGATTACTAGTACTGGAATAAGGGGAGTTGGTGTGCCTTGGGGTAGGAAGTGGGCTAAAGATGTTTTTGTCTTGTGTCGGAACCCTGTTACCACGGTGGCCGCTCATAGAGGAACGGCTATGCTTAGGTTTATTGATAGTTGGGCTGTGGGTGTGAATGAGTGGGGTAGTAGGCCTAGTAGGTTTGTGGATGCGATGAAGATGATTAGTGTTATTAGTATTAGGGATCAGGTTTGTCCTTTGTAGTTATGGATGCTCATTATTTGTTTGGATGTTTGTTTTAGGAGTCATTGTTGGATGGATACGACGCGATTATTGATTAGTCGTTTTGATGTTGGGAAGAGGATTATTGGGAATATAATGATGATTGTGACAATGGGGATTCCTGTTATCACTGGGGTAATGAAAGAGGCGAATAGATTTTCGTTCATTTTTTTTCTCAGGGGGTGGGTGTTTTGTGATGTGGTTTTGTTGAAGTCTCTGCGTTGTGGGGGTAGTAGTGTTTGGAGATTTTTAGTTGAAATAGAATGAAGAGGGTTAGAATCATGGACATGATTGTGATCGATCATGCTGTAGTGTCTAGTTGAGGCATATCATTAAGGAGAAGCATGTTCTCTGTCTCTAACTTAAAAGGTTAGCGCTACTAGCTTCTTAATGGATTACAGTATAGATGCGGTTCAGCTTTCGAATGTTTTTAGAGGCACTAGTTCGAGGACGATTGGCATGAAACTGTGGTTTGAGCCACAGATTTCTGAGCATTGTCCATAGAATAGGCCTGGCCGATTTGATATTAGGGTTGTTTGATTTAGACGTCCGGGAATAGCATCTGTTTTTAGACCTAGGGATGGGACGGCTCAGGAGTGTAGGACGTCTTCAGATGAGATGAGCATGCGGATGGTTATTTCTATGGGCAGTACAAGTCGGTTGTCTACTTCTAAAAGTCGAAGTTCACCGGGTTTCAAGTCTTGGGTTGGGACTATGTAGGAGTCAAAGCTTAAGTCTTCATAGTCTGTGTACTCGTAGCTTCAGTATCATTGGTGGCCTATCGTTTTTACGGTTAGGGAGGGGTTGTTAATTTCATCTATTATATAAAGGATGCGTAGGGAGGGAAGGGCAATTAGGATAAGGATAATTGCAGGCAAGATGGTTCAAATGGTCTCTACTTCTTGAGCATCTATTGTACTTGTGTGGGTAAGTTTGGTTGTTAGTATGAGAGAGATAATGTATAGTACTAGAGAGCTGATTAAGAACACGATTATTAGTGTGTGGTCGTGAAAGTGGAGCAGTTCTTCTATAATTGGAGATGTGGCATCTTGAAAGCCTAATTGGAGCGGGTATGCCATGGAAGTATAAAGGGCTTAAACCTATAATTTAACTTTGACAAAGTTATGTAAATTTTACTAATACTTCTGTGATTGAGAGAGACATAGAGGCTATGATATTGGCTTGAAACCATTGTTTGAGGGTTCGACTCCTTCCTTTCTTGTTTTGACTAGGTTTACGAAGGCAGGTTCTTCGAATGTGTGGTAGGGTGGTGGGCAGCCATGTAGTCATTCGAGGTTGGTATTTGTTGACTCCACCATTAGGACTTCTCGTTTAGAGGCGAATGCTTCTCAGATTATGAAGACTATGAGCATTACAGCAGTTAGTGAGATGAAGGATCCCATAGAGGACACAGTATTTCACATTGTGTAGGCGTCTGGGTAGTCCGAATAGCGTCGAGGTATCCCAGATAGCCCAAGAAAGTGTTGGGGGAAGAAAGTCATGTTCACTCCTACAAACATAATTGTGAAGTGGACTTTTGCCCATGTGTTGTTGAGAGTATACCCTGAGAATAGTGGAAATCAATGGACAAAGCCCCCTATGATGGCGAAAACTGCTCCCATAGAAAGAACGTAGTGGAAGTGAGCTACTACGTAGTAAGTGTCATGAAGAACAATATCTAGGGATGAGTTAGCTAGTACAATGCCAGTTAAACCTCCGACTGTGAATAGGAAGATAAAGCCTAGTGCTCATAGTATAGCTGGGGCTCATTTTACGTTTCCTCCGTGCAGGGTTGCTAGTCAGCTAAACACTTTCACGCCTGTTGGGATTGCAATAATTATAGTAGCTGATGTGAAGTAGGCTCGTGTATCAACATCCATTCCAACTGTGAATATATGGTGTGCTCATACGATAAAGCCTAGGAAACCAATAGACATTATTGCTCAAACTATGCCTATGTACCCAAAGGGCTCTTTCTTTCCTGAGTAATAGGTTACGATGTGGGAGATTATTCCAAATCCGGGGAGAATTAGAATGTATACTTCGGGATGTCCGAAGAATCAGAATAGATGTTGGTATAGAATAGGATCGCCCCCTCCAGCAGGATCAAAGAAAGTTGTGTTTAGATTACGATCGGTCAATAGCATGGTAATGCCGGCGGCTAATACGGGCAGGGATAATAGTAGAAGTACGGCTGTAATTAGGACTGATCATACGAAGAGTGGGGTCTGGTATTGGTTTATTGCGGGGGGTTTTATATTGATAATGGTCGTAATAAAGTTGATAGCCCCTAGAATTGATGAGACACCTGCCAGGTGAAGAGAAAAGATAGTCAGGTCTACTGATGCCCCTGCGTGTGCTAAGTTTCCTGCTAGAGGGGGGTATACAGTTCATCCGGTTCCAGCTCCGGCTTCAACCATGGAAGARGCCAGGAGAAGTAGGAAGGAAGGTGGGAGTAGTCAGAAACTTATGTTGTTCATACGAGGGAATGCCATGTCAGGGGCCCCAATTATTAGAGGCACCAGTCAGTTCCCAAACCCCCCGATTATAATTGGCATGACCATGAAGAAGATTATTACGAATGCATGTGCGGTGACGACTACATTGTAGATTTGGTCATCTCCTAGGAGAGTTCCAGGCTGACCTAGTTCAGCGCGGATTAGAAGACTCAGTGCGGTGCCCACTATTCCAGCTCAGGCGCCGAATAAGAGATACAGGGTGCCGATGTCTTTGTGATTTGTTGAAAAGAGTCAACGGTTGGTGAACATAGGTAAGATGGCTGAGTAAGCATTAGACTGTAAATCTGAATATAGAGGTTGGAGTCCTCTTCTTGCCAGGTCCTGAGGTGGTTACACATTGAATTGCAAATTCAAAGAAGCAGCTTCAATTCTGCCGGGGCTTCTCCCGCCACTTTTTCTTCATGGCGGGAGAAGTAGATTGAAGCCAGTTGATTAGGGTGTTTAGCTGTTAACTAAAGTTTCGTGGGTTTGTATCCCATCAGTCTAGTGAGGATTTAGCTTAATTAAAGTGCCTGATTTGCATTTAGGTGATGTAGGTTGAATTTCTACAGTCCTTAGATCAGGGACTAAATAGTCTGTATTTGCTTAGAGCTTTGAAGGCTCTTGGTCTGTGTAACCTAAGTCCCTAGTTTAGGATTGATATGATAGGGGTGAGTGGGAGTGCTATTGTGGACAGGATGATTAGGGGTGGGGTTAGTTTTATGATTTTTGTTGTTTCAAATTGTCATTTCATTTTTATGTTGTTAGTAGTTGGGAGTATTGTTAATGCTGTGGAGTACGCTAGGCGTACATAGAAGTATAGGTTGAGTAGTGCTGTTACTGCTATTACAGTTGGTAGTATTACTATGTTGTTTTTAGTAAGTTCTTGGATGATTATTCATTTGGGCATGAATCCTGTTAGTGGAGGGAGACCTCCTAGTGATAGTAGGATTAGGAGTGCGAGGACTGTGATTAGTGGTGTTTTGTTTGATAGGTGGGATAGGGAGAGGGTTGTTGTTGATGAGTTGTATAGTAGGATTGTGAATATGGATAGTGTCATTATGATGTAGATTAGGAGGTTTAGGATGGCAATATCTGGGTTGTATGTTATGATTATTGCTATTCATCCTATGTGAGCGATTGAGGAGTATGCTATGATTTTTCGTAGTTGGGTTTGGTTTAGGCCTCCTCAGCCCCCAACTAGGATTGAAAGTGCAGCTATGGTTGCTAGTATGTTTGTGTTGATTGTGGGTATGATTTGGTATAGGATTGATATTGGTGCGATTTTTTGTCAGGTTAGGAGTAGTATACCTGATGATAGTGGGCTTCCTTGTGTTACTTCTGGTACTCAGAAGTGGAATGGGGCTATTCCTAGTTTTATGGCTATGGCTATGGTGATGATGGCTGATGGTATGGTGTTGTGTATTTTTGTGATAGTTCATTGTCCGGAGGTTATTAAGTCAAGGGTGACAGCTAGTATTAATAGTATGGATGCGGTGGCTTGGACTAGGAAGTATTTTGTGGCTGCTTCTATGGACCGTGGGTTAAAGTTTTTTATTAGGATGGGGACTATAGCTAGCATGTTTATTTCAAAGCCGATTCAGATTATTAATCAGTGAGAGCTGATTAGGACAAGCATAGTTCCTAGGAATAGGGTTGTTAGGATGGCGAGTGTGATGAGGTTTATTAGTATGGGAAGGTTATAATCCAACATTTTCGGGGTATGGGCCCGATAGCTTATTTAGCTGACCTTACTGTAGATTATGGTGTAAGTTGGTAGCACGGAGATTTTTGAGTTCTCAGGTGTAGGTTCAATGCCTGTTTTTCTAGAAATAAGAGGATTTAAACCTCTATTGTTTACTCTATCAAAGTAACTCTTTTGTCAGACATATTTCTTATGATTGGGGTGGAATGCTTGATGTGGCGATTGGTATTGATACGTATCATATGCATAGTGCCAGAGTTAGTGGTAGGAAGTTTTTTCATAGTAAGTGTATTAGTTGGTCGTAGCGGAATCGTGGGTATGATGCTCGGATTCATAGGAACAGGGCAGTTAGGAGGAGTGTTTTTATTACGAAGTTGATTGTGTAGAGACTTGGGGTGTAGGGGTCGTGGAAAGCTCCTATGAAGAGTGTCACTGATAGGATGTTTATTATGATGATGTTTGCGTATTCGGCTAAGAAGAAGAGTGCGAATGGACCTGCTGCGTATTCTACGTTAAAGCCAGAGACGAGTTCTGATTCTCCTTCTGTTAGGTCGAAGGGTGCTCGGTTGGTCTCGGCTAGGGTTGAGATGAATCATATTATGGCCAAGGGTCATGCGGGCACTAGTAATCATAGTTTTTCTTGGGTTGTGATTAGGGTGGAGAGGGCGAAGGATCCGTTTATTAGTAGTAGGGATAGTAGAATGATTGCTAGTGTTACTTCGTATGAGATGGTCTGGGCTACTGCACGTAGTGCCCCGATGAGGGCATATTTAGAGTTGGAGGCCCATCCTGACCATAGGATGGAGTATACAGCTAGGCTTGATATGGCTAGTATGAATAATACTCCGAGGTTTATGTTGACTAGTGGATGTGGTATTGGTAGTGGTACCCATATGGTTAGGGCGAGTGCTAGTGCTAGAATGGGGGCTATGATGAATATTGCGATTGAGGATGTTAGGGGTCGTAGGGGTTCTTTGGTGAACAGCTTTACTGCATCGGCGATTGGTTGGAGTAGACCTCAGGGGCCTACAATGTTTGGGCCTTTACGTAGTTGTATGTAGCCTAGCATTTTACGTTCTACTAGTGTTAGGAATGCGACGGCTAGGAGGATGGGGATGATTATTATTAGTATGTTGATTATGTACATTAGTGCTAGGGAGGGGAGTTGAACCTCTGTTATAAGAGTTTAAGTCTTATGCAATTGCCGTGCTTTGCTACCTTAGCTGGTCCTGGTCTAGGACTGAAGGTTGTTGTGAATTGGCTAAATTAAGAGGGGGGTCATTTATTAATTCGAGGGCGCCTGTGTGAGGTAGGCCCTACTTCTCTTGTCCTTTCGTACTGGGAGAAGTGTATTAATAGATAGAAACCGACCTGGATTACTCCGGTCTGAACTCAGATCACGTAGGACTTTAATCGTTGAACAAACGAACCATTAATAGCTGCTGCACCATTGGGATGTCCTGATCCAACATCGAGGTCGTAAACCCTATTGTCGATATGGACTCTTGAATAGGATTGCGCTGTTATCCCTAGGGTAACTTGTTCCGTTGATCAAGTTGTTGGATCAATTGACGGATTATCTAGACTTGTTAGTCTGGATTTGACCGCTCGTAGGTTGTTTTTTGCTCCGAGGTCACCCCAACCAAAGTTGACAGCTTAGGTTAATTAGTTTTTATATCTCTATTAGAGTGTAATTGAGTTAATTTTAAGCTGTTTAACTAAAGCTCCATAGGGTCTTCTCGTCTTATTATGTTATCCCCGCCTCTTCACGGGGAGGTCAATTTCACTGGTTACAGATGAGAGACAGTAAAACCCTCGTCTAGCCGTTCATACTAGTCCTTATTTAGAGAACAAGTGATTATGCTACCTTTGCACGGTCAGAATACCGCGGCCGTTTAACGTGAGTCACTGGGCAGGCAGTGCCTCTAATACTGGTTATGCTAGAGGTGATGTTTTTGGTAAACAGGCGGGGCTTGTGTTTGCCGAGTTCCTTTCATTTGTTTTAACCTTTCCTTTAGAATGTGCACACCTGTGTTGGGTTAACAATTTATTTAACAAAGTTTTATTTTTGGGTTTAGTTTGTTTTGTTGTTAACTATCAGTGGATTATCCGTTCTGATATAAGCTTGTGCAAGGAGATTTATTTCTTGTTACTCATACTAACAGTATTTCTTCTATTTGTTGATAGATTAGTCCAATATTGGTTTAGGAGTTAGTTTTGATTTGTGGTATCATTCGTGTTTTATTGTTGAGCTTTGACGCTTTCTTAATTGATGGCTGCTTTTAGGCCAACTATGGTTATTATACTACTTACTCACTAATTAAGATTTGATTCTGTTTCTAAAAAGCTGTACCTTTTTAGACTATACTTGAAATCTACATTATAGTTTTTGGGCTTTTAGGTATGGTTTCAAGTTGAACTTAGATTCATTTCTTGGACAACCAGCTATCACCAGGCTCGTTAGGCTTTTCACCTCTACCTACAAGTCTTCTCACTATTTTGCCACATAGATGAGTGAGTTCTTTAAACTGCTCGTGGGTAGCTCGTCTGGTTTCGGGGTTTCCAGCTTAAGTTCTCTTTGCTGGAGTGTTTCTAGTTAGTTCATTATGCAAAAGGTACAAGGGGTAATCTTTGCTGTTTTGTACTGTGAATGCGTCTTTCATCTTTCCCTTACGGTACTTTTTCTATAGCGCCTTTATGTAATTTCTATCGCCTATACTTTAATCTAGTAAATGCTTTGGTTTAGTTTGTTTTATTTGGTTACGTGTTGGGTGTTGGTTGGGCTAGGATTTGTTCAAAGTGAACATGTTACTGAGATCTTCTGGGTGTAGGCCAGATGCTTTATTTAAGCTACACTTTGATTATCCAAGCACACTTTCCAGTATGCTTACCTTGTTACGACTTGTCTCTTCTCATGCCTTGGTATTTGTTTAATATGTTTAATCATTTTTGAGGATTTGAAGAGGGTGACGGGCGGTGTGTGCGTGCTTTAGGGCCGGGTTCAGTTGAGCTTTCTATTCTCAACTTACTGCTAAATCCTCCTTTGACCCTCGTTTTCATTAGGGCGTTCGTTCGTGTTCTATTTTAGAAAATGTAGCCCATTTCTTTCCAATTCATGGGCTACACCTTGACCTAACGTATTTATGTTTTTATAATCTTGCTTACTGTACCTCCTTTTTAGGGTTTGCTGAAGATGGCGGTATATAGGCTGTATTAGCGAGAATTGGTGGGGTTTATCGGGGTTTATCGATTATAGAACAGGCTCCTCTAGGGGGGTGTAAAGCACCGCCAAGTCCTTTGAGTTTTAGGCTGTTGCTAGTAGTACTCTGGCGAATAATTTTGTCTAGTGAATTATTTAAGTTTAGGGCTAAGCATAGTGGGGTATCTAATCCCAGTTTGGGTCTTAGCTATCGTGTGTCGATTTAAATTAAAGTTACTTTCGTAGTTTATTTTTACGGAGACCATGGCTTTTTACAGCTTGGTCAGGGCTTAACTTTATTTGGATTGAGTTTATCTTAGCACGTTTTACGCCGGTCTTTTATTAACTAGGGTCAATCGTATGACCGCGGTGGCTGGCACGAGATTTACCAACCCAATGCAATATGGCTAGGTCGAACTTTCGTTTATGGCCTAATTTTTATCACTGCTGTTTCCCGTGGGGGTGTGGCTTTGCAAGGTGTCGTTAGCTGCTGTGTTAGCGTGCTTGATACCAGCTCCTTTGGATATTGTAATAGCTTGAAGGGTATTTTCACCGGGGGGCGGATACTCGCATGTGTAATTCTATTGAAAGTTAATAAAAAGGCTGGGACCAAACCTATGTGTTTATGGAGTTTGTAAACTCATCCAAGCATTTTCAATGCTTTGCTTTGTTTTAAGCTACATTAAC